AGCAAATGGATATCTTGATTCGTTAGAAATTGGACAGATAAAGAAATTTCTCATTAAGTTACGTACCTACTTAAAAAAGAATAAACCTCAATTTCAAGAAATTGTATCTTCTACCAAGACATTCACCGAGGAAGCGGAAACCTTTTTGAAGGAAGCTATTCAGGAGCACACTGAACTGTTTCTACTTGAGGAACAAGCATAAATTTATAACTCTAATTCTATTGTTAGAACAAGAGTTATTCTTGCGAATTATTTCTGATTCAAATCATTCAAAAAAGGGGTTTCTTGGTATCGCCACTTTAAAAATAGATGGAAAAAAATTGCGTCCAATAGGATTTGAACCTATACCAAAGGTTTAGAAGACCTCTGTCCTATCCATTAGACAATGGACGCTTTTCATTCCTATTTAATTCTTTCGCATTCTCCCCTTCTCTTTTTTTTTGAGAAAAATAAATGAAAATTTTTTTAGGTAAAAAAAAAATGCATATTCGAATGGATGATGCATATAGAATAAGGAATATGGGGCGGGTAGCGGGAATCGAACCCGCATCGTTAGCTTGGAAGGCTAGGGGTTATAGTCGACGTTAATTTATCATTCTTAACGTCTCTAATTCAAAACCGAACATGAAAATTTTGTTTCATTCGGCTCCTTTATGTAAAATTGATGTATTCCCAGAAACAAAAATGAGATCCATAACATCTATGTCAGCTTTTCTTATTAAAGACACCCAAAGCCACTCGCTTTCTAGATGATCCCTCTAGAAAAGGGGGATTCTATTATCCCAAATCCGTCTAATCTAGTTACTTCGTTCCCTATTTCCACTCGAGGGATCCTGAGGAAAAGAATTTAATTTAGTTTCCACCGAGCTAAAATAATATGCTGATGGTTCTAGTAAACTAAAACCACCATTTTCTAGCTATTTGGCTTTAATCTTAGCTTATACAAGACAAAAATTGAAGATCTAGTTACGATTGGAAATGCACTTATGTTTTTTATCTTCATCCATAGATCCTTTACTTATATTTCTTAATTGGAAGATTTGATCCAATTTTTTTTTTATTATGCTTCGTGACTCTATAACCCTTTTATTCAATTTCAATTGAACTTTGGATACAAATCGTGAGAATTTCTATTTTTCCTCAAATATGCTATTGAGGGGAAAAGGATTAAACTCTTTTTAGGAAATAAAGTTTTTTTTTGATCGGAATATGAAAAACCCGAAAGACCCCTTAACTTTTTAAGTTATTAATTGAACGAATCACACTTTTACCACTAAACTATACCCGCTTCATATTCATTATTATATATGAATATATCTTTTGTCGAACAAAGGAATGAGATGCTATCTTAATAGCATCAGACTCATTAAAACTTGAGCGTTGACACTTCATCCTCCCGGACCAAGGGTACTTGAAGGCGAAGTACAGAAAGTTTTTTAAAATAACCAAATTCTAATAAAATTAGAATAAAGCAAAAAGTCTCATTTTTCACTTGTTATAAGTCATTACTGACAGTCCAAAATTGAAGGAATTATTGAAGCTGGGCTATAACCACGACGAATTCCTCATTTTTTTTTTGACTTCCCCTTCAACTGACCTATTTTTGAATTTGAACTCGGATTAATTGGATCTTAAATGTTCAATGTCCCTTGAACAAATAAAAGAGTTATGTTATATATGTTATAAGATATGTGTGTTTCATTTTTTATATTATATTATTTAATATCTGTATGTGCTTTTTTCCAGTTAAATAATTAACTAAATTGAGAAAAAAGACTCAAAATTCAAAATACTACTTAATTCAAAATACTACTTAATACTAATTAATAAATACTAATAAAAAAAAAATTATTAATTTGAATATTCTTTCATTTTCATATTTTATAGTATATTTTATAGTATTTTCTATAGTATTATATTACTAATATTAAGAAATTACACTTGGAATGGAGATCAAAATTGTCTTTATTGTTACTTCAATAACTTCAATAACAAGTATCTTTGATTTGATATAATAAACTTCAATAACAAGTATCTTTGATTTGATATAATAAAAAAAAAAAATGAAATCATTTGATCTATGAAATGATTGATTTATCAGAAGTAATGTAATAACCCGGCCTGGTTAAGTACTGGCCGGGGGAATGGACTTTTCTTACAAAATGAAAATCAAGGAAGTAAGGTTTTTCAATTTTAATTTTTTTTACTTCGCCTGTCACACCACATAAAAAATTTTCAATTTGAATTGGGAGAGATGGCTGAGTGGACTAAAGCGACAGATTGCTAATCCGTTGTACGAGTTATTTGTACCGAGGGTTCGAATCCCTCTCTCTCCGCTCCCCTCGATCGCTTCAGACTTTCAAGATCTTTTTTTTATTCCTCACGTCCAGGATTACGGCCCGGATCATTAGATAAGAATCCAAAGATGAAGAGAGAAACAAAAAATATGACTACTGTGTAAACAAAGAGTTTGAGAGTAAGCATTACACAATCTCCAAGATTTTTTTTGAAAAGGGAAATAGATTGCCTATTTTTTATCACATACACTATGTTGACATAGTGCCCCAAAAAGAAAATGAAGTCTTTTCTTGAAAAAGGTAATTTTTACTAATTTTTTGTTTTTGTAATGTAATAATAATAAGAAAAGCAAGATTCTGATTCCTTCATTACCAAAAATTTTTGGTATTTTTGGTCATATCCATTATTTGGTATTGTGGGGTCTTTAGAAAGTCCTTGTTTACTGGAAGGTCAGAACGAGGAAATAAGTTGATCAAAATTTATCACCGTGCGATTATTCAATATAATACAAGAACAAGAATTTCTATTTTCGAATGGAGGGTTCATAATGTAAAATTTATAAGATCTTATAAATTTTTAGAAAATTTGTTTCGGATAAATCATGAATTTTTCGGAGCATTAAAGATTTTATCGAAAACTTACAGCAGCTTGCCAAACAAAGGCTAAGAGCAAAAATAGTACAGGTATGACAGGCATAACATCTACGATAGGATTGAAAAAGGCATAAGCCTCGGGCAATTTGCCGAAGAAAAAACTACTCGAAGAAAGGGTAGAATTAAGACAGATACAGATTAAACTAAAGATATTAAGCATAACAAACATTTCATTCTTGTAGATTAGAAAATTAGATTTTGATTGAGTTCTTTTTATGAGGGAAAAATTAAAAGGTAGGTCAAAAAACCTTCTTGTTCTTCGAACGCTCTCAAATCAAAAATCTTTCCTTTCATTCTCAAATGAGAATACAAGGAATTTTAGTTTCATACAATATCTTAATTGAATTTTATGGAATGATCAATCATTTTTTTCTATATTTTCATGTGTTGAATCCTAGCAGTAATATATTTCATATATATTTGAATTGGGATTGACGAACGACTAATACCAATATTAGTCTTTATTAATATCGAAGAGAAATTCGAAATCGAAATGGGGCGTGGCCAAGTGGTAAGGCAACGGGTTTTGGTCCCGTTATTCGGAGGTTCGAATCCTTCCGTCCCAGAGCGTCTACATGAGAAAGGAAAGATTCTTCTCTTTAACAAATTTCTCTTTAAGTTTGGAAATTTTTTTCTTTAATCTTGGATATAGTGTCACCCTTTGTTCTGATTTTTCTATAAAAAGAAAACTTTTTTCATTTAGTTTTTCACAAATGCAATTGAGTGTACGGGTAGAAATAAAGATATTTCATTGAATTCAAAATTCAAAACAATTTTTGGGTATATCATTAAGAGACTACTATTTTAATAGTCATATTGAAGTAAGTTACTTAGGAAAACTCTTTTTTTCATGAAATCTGAATTCTCGTATTATGTAATTCATTATGGAATTCTGAATTGAAATAGAAAAAAAGATCCTTTTCTATTTCATACTCATGAAAACAAAAACTCTTTTTTTTATGAACCTGGTACTCGAAGAAATTTGAAAAATCTATATTATAAATATAGAGAAACTTATGACTTTTTCGAGTTATTGGAATAGCTTATATTTTGTTAATAACTGATTTTATTCCGGAATTGGAAAATCCATAGGGCCGTTCTTTTTAGATTTAGAGTTTATTTGTTCGTGTTCGAGAAGAATTTTTTTCATAATTTAACATAACATCCCGAATGATCTGTTGAAGATTTTAATTAGATTTAAGGAACTGGATTTTTTTCTTTTTTAGAAATTTCTTTCACCCCATTAGGATAGAGGGGCGAAATAACTTAAATCCTTTATAGTATAAGACTTTTTCCAGATAATTATTTACCTCTCCCTAGATACATACATAAAAAATATTATGTATCATTGAGCCAATGACTATTCATGATTCCATATTGAATCAATTGCATACCATTTCAAAATAAAATTTAAAATGAGAGGAGTGTTATGGTAAAACTTCGTTTAAAACGATGTGGTAGAAAGCAACGTGCGACTTGAAGGACATAATTCACTGTGGATTCTTACATCCGCCATTTTCTATAGGAATGAAGATGCTCTTGAATCGACATAGTTTGTTCTGTTCCTATTAGGAACCCAATACAAATTGGGTTGGTAAATAGGAATAGTACATGATGGAGCTCGAGCAAAACGTATTGATTCATTTATCGGGGGGGCGGATCTAGGGTTAGTAACAATTAATAAATTAGACTACTTTGTAAGTATATCCTCAATATAGAAATTTCAATTAAAAATTGCAGGATTCAAATCCCAACAAGTTTGAAATAAAATAAATAACATTTTTTATATTACATTACAAGGGAAAAAATCGTTCATATTATCTTTCCATAGAAAGAAATAACAAAAAACAAAAGGTATGTTGCTGCCGTTTTGAAAAAGGGGATAAGGATCACCGAAGTAATGTCTAAACCTAATGATTTTAAAAAGTAAAGAGAAAGAATTCCGGAACAAGGAAACACTATTTTCAATTGTCTCAATATTTTATTTTTAGTATAATGATGGAGACTCAAAAAAGATTCGAGACGAAACAAACAAAAGAGGTTAGAGACGACTCAAGAAATGCCTAAAGATTTACCTTCGGACTTTTTCAGAATGACCCAACTTGAGTTATGAGTACGAATGATATTTCTTTTTTTTTTATGTAAGTAAGAACAGAAAAACTTAAATCATAGTCTAAGTCAAAAATTTTTTTATATATTTTACATTATATACAGAAATATTAGAATCATTTTTTCTCGAGCCGTATGAGGCGAAAACCTCTTATACGTTTCTAGGGGGGGTTATTTATCTATATCTATCCCAATGAGCGATCTATCAAATCGTTGCAATTGATGTTCGATCCCGACGAGAAGGAAGAGATCTTCGAAAGGTGGGTTTTTATGATCCAATGAAAAATCAAACTTATTTAAACGTTCCTGCTATTCGTTATTTCCTTGAAAAAGGTGCTCAACCTACAGGAACTGTTCATGATATTTTAAGAAAAGCAGAATTTTTAAAAGAATTCATAAAATGAATAAAAAAATTATAAAAAAAAAAGGTAACTAGTATAAATTTGTGTGGTAATTATTTACTCACAATTGCTCTTTTCTTGTTCTATATTATGTTTTCTATTTACCATATTTATTGTTGTGCCAATCCAACACAAATCCTTATTTTATGTAATTTTTTTTTTATTTCATTTTTTTCTCAACAATTTATTCATATTGACAATGGTGTATCGAACAAATATAATTCGATCGTAGATAAATAGATCTGTTTATTTCGATCCTTATTTATTTATGGGTTTTTCCTTTACTTCATTCAAATTATGGGTTTGCCAAATTTACTATTTGTTATATAAGATATATTTTTTTAACGAAAATAAAAATTTTTTTCTATTTTATCAAAAAGGGGGGCGGTCTTTAAATGTAAATTTTTACATTTTTTTTATCTGTTTTTAATTTAATCCAATCCACTTTGCTATTTTGTTTAATTGATCATCTAATCTTTCCTTTATATTTTTTTTTTATTCAAAATTCAATGTTTTTACGTAGTTGTATAGTTCAATTCCATTTTTTCCACTTGTATATACGTATTTATCTGGGTTGCTAACTCAATGGTAGAGTACTCGGCTTTTAAGTGCGATTATGGTTTTTTACACATTTGAATGAAGTAACGAATTCGTCCAGACTTTTGGTAGAGTCTATAAGACCACGACTGATCCTGAAAGGTAATGGATGGAAAAAACCGCATGTCGTATTAAAATAATAAGAAAAAATGGAATTGCATTTTCATTTTTGAATTTCTTATTATATTCTTTCTTGTTTTTATTTTTTATTTTAAGAAATTCACAGTTAAAGTTTGGTCTAGTGAATAAATGGATAGAGCTCTATGGCTCTAATTCTGGTAAAAATAAAAAAAGCAACGAGCTTTTATTCTTAATTTGAATAATTTCCCGATCTAATTAAACGTTAAAAATAATTTAGTGCCTGATGTGGGGAAGGGGTCTCCTGTAAATGGACCTTTGATTCTTTTTTTTTTTAGAATAAAAAAAAAATCCTAACTATTTTCTATTATGGATTGGAAACTAATGTGTAGAAGAAACAGTATACTGACAAAAAAAATTTCCAAAGTCAAAAGAGCGATCGGGTTGCAAAAATAAAAGATTTTTTATCCTCTGATAATTTATTTAATAGAACGAAGATAAACCTATTGGTATAGTAGAAGGGGAGAGGAAAAAGATCTGTTGATTGGACTCTATATTTCCGGGGTATATATTTTTTTCATATATGATAATACTCTGTTCTGACCGTATTGCACTATGTATAATTTGATAATACAAGAAATACCTATTGTTTCTGGTTCAAGTAGAAATTGAAGTCAATGGAAGAATTACAAGGATATTTAGAAAAAGGTAGATCTTGGCAACAATATTTCCTATATCCGTTACTCTTTCAGGAGTATATTTATGCACTTGCTCATGATCATGGTTTAAATGGTTTTATTTTTTATGAACCCATAGAAGTTTTTGGTTATGATAATAAATCTAGTTTATCACTTGTAAAACATTTAATTACTCGAATCTATCAAAAGAATTCTTTGATTTCTTCGGTTAATTATTCTAACCAAAATTTATTTATTGGTCACACTCACAACATTTTTTTTTATTCTCATTTTTATTCTCAAATTATATCAGAAAGTTTTGCAATTATTGTGGAAATTCCATTTTCCTTGCGATTAGTATCTTATTTAGAAAAAAAAGAAATACCAAAATATCATAATTTACGATCAATTCATTCAATTTTTCCTTTTTTAGAGGACAAATTATTGCATTTAAATTATGTTTTAGATATACTAATACCTCATCCCATCCATATGGAAATCTTGGTTCAAATCCTTCAGTGCGGGATTCAAGATGTTCCCTTTTTACACTTATTGCAATTCTTTCTTCACGAATACCATAATTGGAATAATCTCTCCATTACTCAGAAGAAATCTATTTATGTTTTTTCGAAAGAAAATAAAAGATTCTTTTGGTTCCTATATAATTCTTATGTATTTGAGTGCGAA